GAAGAACCCTAAGGCCAGAGTGAGAAGAGTTATGACCCGATAGCTCTATGCCTACGGTTCCTTGTTAGGGGTTCATATAACATCTAAAGCTAAAGAGTTTTTGGGGTCCCCTATACTTTTCCTTCTAAGGCTTCATCCCGGGAGAAGGGAGTTAAGGTAACAAGGATCGTTGAGTAATCCTACCTCAGGTATTTTCCAATCGAGATTCTTGTATTGCTAACCCTACGAAACCTAATGTAGCTCATGTAGCTATGAGGCTAAGAGTTCCTTCGGGGAGTAAGGATCAGAAAGTGACTCATTCGTCTTAGGGAGTTAGCTTCCTGTAGCTGGGATTGCGTTGCAAGAGTTCCTACGGCTTCGTCTAACTATACTTTGGCTTCGTCTACGTCTAACCAACAGCTTTGCCTTTCGACTTTGATCCGCCTATGAACCTTGGTTCACGCTCTACGTATCTTATTCTTTCAAGCCCTCTTAATTCTGTCCGAATTGCTTGCTTCCTTCCCTTCCTGACCATTCGATTCGCCTTGACTCCACAGGGCTGCAAAAAAGCGACTGGGTTAGTTTGGCCTTTAAAGCTGACCGAAACACGTTATACCTAACGAACTAGCGTAGCTGTGGGACTCTCGCTAGTATTGACCTCCTGGACTAGTACCGATGGTGGCTCCTCGGAGGAGTCTTTGTTTAGTTAGGAGTAGGTTCTTGCAACCTTAACGCACTAACGAAAAACCGCTTCCAGTTTGCAGCTGATGAAAGTCTGTCCTTTCATTACAGGCATCGGGGTGATCCGCTTCGGGACAACCTCGGCCACATGGGCACTGGTAGTGAATTGATCACGGTAATAAGTCCGGATCGAGGAAAAATCAAATTCATACTTGAATCCCACTAGCTCACCGAAAACTAGGCCTTTCATCCCTGTTTTTCTAATCGGACTCAGAGGGAGGTGAATTCGCTAATTTAGGCTTTTTAGTCGGATTCTCTAAGGCTTGAAATGGAGTGATTAGATTGATTTCTTTCCTTATGTGGGTTTGCCTCACTTTCGTAGTCTCTCATTCAATTCATCCCTACCCTATCGTAGGAAATTGCGTAGGAAAAGGAGTCCCGTACCCTTCTAATCGGAGAAGGTGCATTTCCTTCAACCTTTATGCTTTTCAACTTGAACAGCTTTTCCACAGCAAGGAATTCTTTTTTTTGTTGGGAGGGTGGATCCTATAAGAAACTTGCCCCTTTTGGTCGGAATGCCTAGCAATCTTGGTGGTCTCGTAGTACACGTCTCTTTTTATCAGCCTTCGAATACTTCCGGGCTTCCCTTAGCTTTTAGGTGGATTCAGTCTCTCCCTCCTAAAAAAGAGAAATAGTCAAGTGAAAGGAGCCCACTTCGGAGTCGCTCACAGGAGAAGCACTGACCTTTTCTCTTTTCCCTATCGACTTCGATAAGACTAATAAGTCAGGACGAGCTCTTACTTAGAGAGAGTTAGTTGGGTAGGGTCAATAGCTCTAAGATCACATCGGATTCTAACCCTCAGGTGACTTCACTCGCTTTAGAGACGATTAAAGACTAACAAAGGCAGGAGAGACGGAAACAAAGCAAGAAGTCATCGTCGCATCATACCGGGTTAAGAACTTACGCTTAGTGAATCCCCACTCAAATATCGTATGTAATGTAAGGAAATCCTCTCTGTTAAAAGCGGATCTTTCTAAATGACTTTCTGAAGCAAAGACTAGAAACCGAAAGAGAGAGAAGACAGTCAGTCCAGCTAGCAACTGAATTTCATGCTTTCAAGCTTAATGCGTTCATTCCCTCTAGGGTCATTGAACTAGTTGAATGGAATTCCTTCCCACGCGTATTTAATGCCAAAGCTCAAAGTCGTTTGATCCCTTTAAGGAGTGAGGGAGCAAAAGAGAGTAATGCCATCGTACCGTACCCCTACCCTAGAAAGGGTAATGTGATTAGCTTGCTTGAACGAATCCGCTCTCTTTGCTGTGAACAAGAGGAAGCTCTGCAGATGAAGCAGGCGACGGGTAAATGCTTTTTTTGAGTTCATACCAGGATCCAAGGAAAGGCTTTTTGCTCACCCCGCGAAAGGCGCATGGGTTGACTCTATTTCTTTCTATGAGTTAGCAGGTGAGAAGGAAAGACTAGTGCTTAGAAATCCGGCTGACATTGAACTTAAACTAGCTGCTGCCATTGAAAGAGAAGAGAGCTCCGTGACTTCCGGGCTTAGCTCTTTTCCGGTGCAGATGAATAAACCGGTATTTTCTCTTTCAGTTGCTGCTCCGGGGAAAGAAGTGGCATTTTCTTTGGGAGTCTCGTACGTATTATAAAGAAGAAGATTCCCGTGAGAGGGTGGATGTAATTCAGCTCGAACGAAGTGAGAGGGTCTTTTGGCTTCCTCAGGGCCGTGTGAAGCTTAGCTTGCTTTAGCAGCCATGTGATGATTCAAGTTCGTGGTAGGCGTAGGAGCTGGGCGGAGCGGTAGCGAAGCTCAGGTGGTAATGCAAG